CTACTATGCCAGCCCAAATCATGATCTTCACCAACTTGGATTTGGTTCTCTCGCGAAAATCGCGAGTTGCAGAGATGAGAACCATGAAAAGCAAGATCCCGAATAAGAAAACAGAAACCGAGGAAACCAGAAGAGTGAAGACTAGTAGAGTCTCGTCTTTTGTCATTCTTTGCTCCTTTTTCACTCAATGATTCATTCGAATTTCCCGACCAAAAATTCTATATGTCTATTCTATGATATTTCTATATATATAGAATATGATATCTAATATGACACCCGATTTGTCAAAGGGATTGGATTGGTGACTTACCCATTCAGTGACTTTGGCACTGGACGTTCCAAAAACGGGTACTATCGGATCGGGTGAATTAGAGAATAGACAGAGATCCGTTGGCATTTCAGCCTTTCTTCTCCTTTCAGGGCCTATCCGAAAGAGAATCCAGTACCTCTTGGTCCTGAATATCAGAATAGGACGAACGAACCGGCCTCCGCGGATATCTTTGCTTCGGAACAAAACCCTGCAATCAAATAGATTGTCCCAAGGGCGCCATATTCTAGGAGCCCAAGTTATGCTATTGAAAATTCGTTCCTCTAGCAGTTCCGGTTTGACCATTCCGTTCCCTTTTTCAAACTCCACTTCTTTTCATATAGCAATCCCTGATCAAAGAGAGAACAATATCCATTTCAAAACATTTCTAACGGATTCCTTGGTTCGGACCGACGAAGTAATGGCACTCAATTATTATCAACCTGACTGCAATCTTTTTCTGTCGGTAAGGATTGCACCAGAGCACCTTCTACTTCTAATAGGCCATGAACTATAGATAGAGAAGAATCATTCTGAGCGAGTCCATAAGAAGCGACCCACTTTTTTTCATCGGTTCCGGGGGAAGACCAAAGATCTTGCGCGACCGGTCCGCCAGAAAAACTCAAAAGAGAAAGAAGTCTCGTTAATCTCTTCATGCTCGTTCCAAGTTCGAAGTACCCTTTGGCCAAAGAAAAACCCGCTTCCTGACACGATTGCCTCTTTATATAGATAGATTCTATGGGGTTATTACTTAGAAGTCTATTTTGTACAAGAGCCCCTCCTATCTGATAGAAAAGGGTCCCATGATCCCGAGCCGGTCTTACCTTGGCTCGCAAACCCCAAGTTTGTCTATGAAGAGCTAATCTAATTGTATTAGTTTCTATAATGGATTTCTTATGTGGAATACTAATGGATAGGGCCTCGTTGCTAAGTGCTACAAGATCTAGTGCACTGGAACTCGTGGTTATGGACCCGAATCCTTTAGTATGGAACATTGTCTTTTCCAAGTAAAAACCCCTAGTATATGAAAGAATGAAAAGGTGCTTTCGTTCTTGTGGAATAAGAAGCCCTCGTACCTTAATGAAAGGAAAATAGGAATTTTTCGTTAGGTATTTGACCAAATAGGATCGTCCAGTTCCTATAGAACCTATCACTAAAATACCCGATAGGGCTAAGCGGAACGAAAAGGGTTTTCCATGAGATGGTAAATGAAAACGATTAGCCCCACACGAGGTTTGGGAATAAGTGATTGTCTGATAATGAGCAAGGAATATACGTCTTTCTGCTAAAGAGGATCTATTAAACTCATAATTCATTAGATCCTTGTTATCAATGTCAACTAGGTATCATAAGTAAATGGATCCCGGTTGTTCAATCCTTTGATAACCAAGGTCATTCTTTGCTAAAGAGAAATGATCACTATGAGTCAGACTCAATAGAATTGGATCCATTCCAAATAGCGAGAATTAGGATTCTTGATCCCTCTCAATCTCTCTTTCAATTCGAGGATCCAGAGAGGTGTTTTCATAGTCATCTCCGAATATTTGCCATCTCCGAATATTTTCGATTTCATTTTTCTATGATATGTCTTTCTATATGAAAATTGGTTATTTACGATGTACGATGATCCCTGTTAAGCATCCATGGCTGAATGGTTAAAGCGCCCAACTCATAATTGGTAAATTTGCGGGTTCAATTCCTGCTGGATGCACGCGAACGGGAACGTTCCATAAGTCTATTGGAACTGGCTCTCTATCCATGGAATCTCATCCATCATCCATACATAACGAATTGGTATGGTATATTCATACCATAACATAAGAACAATAAGAACTCGAATTCTTATCGATACTGGAACTCAGAGCATAGGAGGGAAAGTCGATTTATGGATGGAATCAAATACGCAGTATTTACAGAAAAAAGTCTTCGTTTATTGGGAAAGAATCAATATACTTTTAATGTCGAATCGGGATTCACTAAGACAGAAATAAAGCATTGGGTCGAACTCTTCTTTGGTGTTAAGGTAGTAGCTGTGAATAGCCATCGACTACCCAGAAAGGGTAGAAGAATGGGACCTATTCTGGGACATACAATGCATTACAGACGTATGATCATTACCCTTCAACCGGGTTATTCTATTCCACTTCTAGATAGAGAAAAAAACTAAAGGAGAATACTTAATAATACGGCGAAACATTTATACAAAACACCTATCCCGAGCACACGCAAGGGAACCGTAGACAGGCAAGTGAAATCCAATCCACGAAATAATTTGATCCATGGACGGCACCGTTGTGGTAAAGGTCGTAATTCCAGAGGAATCATTACCGCAAGGCATAGAGGGGGAGGTCATAAGCGCCTATACCGTAAAATCGATTTTCGACGGAATCAAAAAGACATATCTGGTAGAATCGTAACCATAGAATACGACCCTAATCGAAATGCATACATTTGTCTCATACACTATGGGGATGGTGAGAAGAGATATATTTTACATCCCAGAGGGGCTATAATTGGAGATACTATTGTTTCTGGTACAAAAGTTCCTATATCAATGGGAAATGCCCTACCTTTGAGTGCGGTTTGAACTATTGATTTACGTAATTGGAAGTAACCAATTAGGTTTACGACGAAACCTAGAAATCGATCACTGATCCAATTTGACTACCTCTACGGGATAGACCTCAACAGAAAACTGTTGAGTAACGGCAGCAAGTGATTGAGTTCAGTAGTTCCTCATAGAAAATTATTGACTCTAGAGATATGGTAATATGGAGAAGACAAAATTGTTTGAAGCACGCACAGAACCGGAAGCGCCCCTTGTTTCAAAGAGAGGAGGACGGGTTATTCACATTTAATTTGATGGTCAGAGGCGAATTGAAAGCTAAGCAGTGGTAATTAAGACCCCCCGGGGAAAATAGGGATGTCTCCTACGTTACCCATAATATGTGGAAGTATCGACGTAATTTCATAGAGTCATTCGATCTGAATGCTACATGAAGAACATAAGCCAGATGACGGAACGCGGAGACCTAGGATGTAGAAGATCATAACATGAGCGATTCGGCAGATTTGGATTCCTTTCCTATATATCCACTCATGTGGTACTTCATCATACGATTCATATAAGATCCATCTGTCTAGAGATCGTCATATACATCTAGAAAGCTGTATGCTTTGGAAGAAGCTTGTACAGTTTGGGAAGGGGTTTTTTGAGAGAAAAGAAGAATCTACTTCAACCGATATGCCCTTAGGCACGGCCATACATAACATAGAAATCACACGTGGAAGGGGTGGGCAATTAGCTAGAGCAGCAGGTGCTGTAGCGAAACTGATTGCAAAAGAGGGTAAATCGGCCACTTTAAGATTACCATCTGGGGAGGTCCGTTTGGTATCCCAAAATTGCTTAGCAACAGTCGGACAAGTGGGTAATGTTGGGGTGAACCAAAAAAGTTTGGGTAGAGCCGGATCTAAGTGTTGGCTAGGTAAACGCCCCGTAGTAAGAGGGGTAGTTATGAACCCTGTGGACCACCCCCATGGGGGCGGTGAAGGGAAAGCCCCCATTGGTAGAAAAAAACCCACAACCCCTTGGGGTTATCCTGCGCTTGGAAGAAGAACTAGGAAAAGGAAAAAATATAGTGATAGTTTTATTCTTCGTCGCCGTAAGTAAATACGTAACTAGGAATATGGAAAATTGCATTTTTGGAATTTGCAATAATGCGATGGGCGAACGACGGGAATTGAACCCGCGCATGGTGGATTCACAATCCACTGCCTTGATCCACTTGGCTACATCCGCCCCTTATCCAGCTAAAGGATTTTTCTCTTTGTTCCATTCATCATTATTCTATTTATTCTGACCTCCATACTTCGATCGAGATATTGGACATAGAATGCCACTCTTTAAAATGGAAAAAGGAGTAATCAGCTGTGACACGAAAAAAAACGAATCCTTTTGTAGCTCATCATTTATTGGCAAAAATCGAAAAGGTCAATATGAAGGAGGAGAAAGAAACAATAGTAACGTGGTCCCGGGCATCTAGCATTCTACCCGCAATGGTTGGCCATACAATCGCGATTCATAATGGAAAGGAACATATACCTATTTACATAACAAATCCTATGGTAGGTCGCAAATTGGGGGAATTCGTGCCTACTCGGCATTTCACGAGTTATGAAAGTGCAAGAAAAGATACTAAATCTCGTCGTTAACTGAATTCAGAATAGAAAGATTCAAAATAAAAAAAAAAAAACAAACAAAGAAGGTAGGCGGGGAATAGCCTTATTTATGACAAGTTTCAAACTGGTAAAGTATACCCCTAGAATAAAGAAGAAGAAGAGTGGGCTAAGGAAACTCGCAAGGAAAGTTCCAACCGATCGTCTACTTAAGTTCGAACGGGTTTTCAAAGCACAAAAACGCATCCATATGTCTGTTTTCAAAGCACAAAGAGTTCTTGATGAGATTCGCTGGCGTTACTACGAAGAAACTGTTATGATACTGAACCTCATGCCTTATCGAGCATCTTATCCCATCCTAAAGTTGGTTTATTCGGCAGCAGCAAATGCTACTCATTATAGGGATTTCGACAAAGCGAATTTATTCATCACTAAAGCCGAAGTCAGTAGGAGTACTATTATGAAAAAATTCAGACCTCGAGCTCGAGGACGTAGTTCTCCCATAAAAAAAACCATGTGTCATATAACAATTGTACTAAATATAGTAAAGAAATCTAAATAATCTTTAGATCCATCTAAGATTTCGATTCCCAGTAAAAAAAAAAATAGAATAGAAAAATATGGGACAAAAAATAAATCCACTCGGTTTCAGACTTGGTACAACCCAAAATCACCATTCCTTTTGGTTCGCACAACCAAAAAATTATTCTGAAGGTCTACAGGAAGATAAAAAAATACGGAATTGTATCAAGAACTATATACAAAAGAATAGGAAAAAAGGCTCGAATAGAAAAATGGAATCAGACTCAAGTTCCGAAGTAATTACACATAATAGAAAAATGGACTCAGGCTCAAGTTCCGAAGTAATTACACATATAGAAATTCAAAAAGAAATCGATACGATCCACGTCATAATCCATATTGGATTCCCCAATTTATTAAAGAAAAAGGGAGCAATCGAAGAATTAGAGAAAGATCTACAAAAGGAAGTTAATTCTGTAAACCAGAGACTTAATATTGCTATTGAAAAAGTTAAAGAACCTTATAGACAACCTAACATTCTTGCAGAATATATAGCTTTCCAATTAAAAAATAGAGTTTCATTCCGAAAGGCAATGAAAAAAGCCATTGAATTAACTAAAAAAGCAGATATAAGGGGAGTAAAAGTAAAAATTGCAGGTCGTCTCGCAGGGAAAGAAATTGCACGTGCCGAATGCATCAAAAAGGGTAGACTTCCCCTCCAAACAATTCGCGCTAAAATTGATTATTGCTGCTATCCAATTCGAACTATCTATGGAGTATTAGGTGTAAAAATTTGGATATTCGTAGACGAAGAATAACTAGCCTTGTCTTCCCATTCTGTTCAGTGATAGAATAAAAAATGACAAGAGCCTTATTTTTCCTGAAATCCCTGAAAAAAAAAAGAAGAAATTCTACCTCTTTCTATAAGATTTAATGAAAATTGATAAATCTTTTAATATAATTGCTATGCTTAGTGTGTGACTCGTTAGTTTTTTCTTTAGAGTCGAAAATGGAGATTCAAAAAAATTGACTGAACCCTACTATAAATAGAAAAAGAAAAAAACTTAGTAATTATAGAAAATTAACTAATAACCAACCTATTGCTTCGTATTGTCGAGATCCTAACTAAGAAACAGTCACTATATGATACATCTATCATAAATGAGTAGATCTATCATATAGTTGTAGCAACTGCAATTTTTTCTCTAAAAAAGAAAATGGATTCTAGGTTGTGAAGCAAAACTAAAGGGATGTGGATAAAAGGAGGGATGATAGAAAGAAAGAAGAGGAATAAGAAAGATATAGGATTCCAATATGTATGGTCTATGAGTTACATCATAAAAGGCAATGTGATAAAGCATCAATATAATAAAAATAACAGAGAATTCGAAATCGTAACTTGAAACAAGAAATACAAATTTAAAACAATAATAAAGAGCGGCCCGGGTTAATAAAACTGAGAAAATTGACTCGGAAAGAAATTTTTTGGAAGCTCCATTGTGGGATTCAGACCTAACCATTAAAGGAGAAGTAGTGGGAACGACAGAACCTATGACTGCATAGGATTTTATTGAAAAGAATCCTAATACTTCATTGGGTGGGATGGCGGAACAAACCAAAAAAATTGCCTTATTTGGTAAGGTTATAATATAAATTAACAAATAAGACAGGAAAGAGTAAATATTCGCCCGCGAAATCTTTATTGAATTAGAATACTTTATCGCGATTCAATAAGAGTAAAAATAAGGAGATTTTTTGTTAAGAAAGATTACATTATCTATAAATATAGAATATAGATAAATAGACACACACATCTAGATATATTCTAGATCTTCTTTCTTTACTATATATTTATCTATTTTAACAAATTCAATATTCAATATTAAAAAAACCCTAACTTTTTCTATTATCTATTAATGTACATCTATCCATAATATTTTGGAATATTATGGAATTAGAGAAATTTGCACGCTTTCTCATTTCATTCGCGAGGAGCTGGATGAGAAGAAACTCTCATGTCCAGTTTTGCAGTAGAGATGGAACTAAGAAAGAACCATCGACTATAACCCCAAAAGAACCAGATTTCGTAAACAACATAGAGGAAGAATGAAGGGAAAATCCTGCCGAGGCAATCGTATTTGTTTTGGTAGATATGCTCTTCAAGCACTTGAACCCGCTTGGATCACGTCGAGACAGATAGAAGCAGGACGAAGAGCAATGACACGATATGCACGTCGTGGTGGAAAACTATGGGTACGTATATTTCCCGACAAACCGGTTACACTAAGACCCACGGAAACACGTATGGGCTCAGGAAAGGGATCCCCCGAATATTGGGTAGCCGTTGTTAAACCAGGTCGAATACTTTATGAAATGGGCGGAGTATCCGAAACTGTAGCTAGAGCAGCTATCTCCATAGCTGCCAGTAAAATGCCCATACGAAGTCAATTTCTTCGATTAGAGATAGAGATATAGAACCCAAAAAAAGGAGTATTGAAGATAAAAAAACCAGGTTTTTATTTCTGGATAGACAATATTTATTGCATCCTTTTGCATTGAAATAACAAATTGAAATCAAAATAATATGATTCAACCTCAGACCCTTTTAAATGTAGCAGATAACAGTGGAGCTCGAAAATTGATGTGTATTCGAGTCATAGGAGCTGCTAGTAATCAGCGATATGCTCGTATTGGTGATGTTATTGTTGCTGTAATCAAAGACGCAGTGCCCCAAATGCCTTTAGAAAGATCCGAAGTAATTCGAGCTGTAATTGTACGTACATGTAAAGAGTTCAAATGCGAAGACGGTATAATAATACGCTATGATGACAATGCAGCGGTTATCATTGATCAAAAAGGAAATCCAAAAGGAACTCGAGTTTTTGGCGCGATCGCCGAGGAATTGAGAGAATTGAATTTTACTAAAATAGTTTCATTAGCTCCTGAAGTATTATAAATACTAGTAGGCAAGATATAGATCAAAGAAAAAATTAGTAGATTGTGTTTCACGTATATGCTTTAAAATCCAAAATAAATAAAAAAAAAAGAAAACATGTTGATTATAGAAAAATTAGGAGGAACCTAGAATTAGAGTCTTATGGGCAAGGACACTATTGCTGATTTACTAACCTCTATAAGAAACGCGGACATGAATAAAAAAGGAACAGTTCGAGTAGTATCTACAAATATTACCGAAAACATTGTTAAAATACTTCTACGAGAGGGTTTTATTGAAAGTGTTCGGAAACATCAGGAAAGTAACAGATATTTCTTGGTTTCAACTTTGCGACATCAAAAGAGAAAGACTAGAAAAGGAATATATAGAACTAGAACCTTTTTAAAGCGTATCAGCCGACCCGGCTTACGAATTTATGCCAACTATCAAGGAATTCCTAAAGTTTTGGGCGGAATGGGAATTGCTATTCTTTCTACTTCTCGAGGTATAATGACAGATCGAGAAGCTCGACTAAACAGAATTGGGGGAGAAGTCTTATGTTATATATGGTAATCGCCCCTCCTATAGTACCCGAATTCTATCTCGAACTTCCTATTTTTCAAATAAAAATACAACGTTTTTTTTTATTTGAAAATCAAAATAGAAAAATAGGAGAAAAAAAAATATGACAGAAAAAAAAAATAGGAGAGAAAAAAAAAACCCGAGAGAAGCAAAAGTCACTTTCGAAGGTTTAGTTACGGAAGCCCTACCCAACGGAATGTTCCGCGTTCGCCTAGAGAATGACACCATCATTCTGGGCTATATTTCAGGAAAGATCCGGTCTAGTTCTATACGAATACTGATGGGGGATAGGGTCAAAATTGAAGTAAGTCGTTATGATTCAAGCAAGGGACGTATAATTTATAGACTTCCCCATAAGGATTCGAAGCGTACCGAAGACTCGAAAGATACCGAAGATTTGAAGGATACCGAAGATTTGAAGGATACCAAAGATTCAAAGGGTTAGGTTTTTCTTTTTTTTTTCTAGGGTAATAAATTCAAAGTTCCAAAATTCAAGCGAAGAGACTTATTTTTTCCAAAGATTAGATTCATAGTTTAAGAAAGGAATACGGAAATATGAAAATAAGAGCTTCTGTTCGTAAAATTTGTACAAAATGTCGACTGATTCGTAGGCGTGGACGAATTAGAGTCATTTGTTCCAACCCGAAGCATAAACAAAGACAGGGGTAATCTTTCGAAAAAGAACTTTACTTTCTAAAAAGTAAAAAAAGTACCCGCGGAAATGTCCAAATTCCAAATAAAATAATTAAAGTAAAGGATATATTTTACCCTGAAACGGATATCTTTGTATCTTTTTTTCTTTTTGTTATTTCTAACTCATATTTATGAGATAATAAAATATGACAAAAGCTATACCAAAAATTGGTTCACGTAGGAAAGTGCGTATTGGTTTGCGTAGGAATGCGCGTTTTAGTTTACGGAAGAGTGCACGTAGAATAACAAAAGGAGTTATTCATGTTCAAGCTAGTTTCAACAATACCATTATAACTGTTACAGACCCGCAGGGTCGGGTGGTTTTCTGGTCCTCCGCGGGTACTTGTGGATTCAAAAGCTCAAGAAAAGCATCACCCTATGCTGGTCAAAGAACAGCAGTAGATGCTATTCGTACAGTGGGTTTGCAACGAGCAGAAGTTATGGTAAAGGGTGCTGGTAGTGGAAGAGATGCCGCATTACGAGCCATTGCTAAAAGTGGTGTACGATTAAGTTGTATACGCGATGTAACACCTATGCCGCATAATGGATGTCGACCTCCTAAAAAAAGACGTCTGTAAAAGAATTAAACCGCTTTCAAGAGAAATAAACGATTCAATGATCAAATAATAATACTAGTCTATTATGGTTCGAGAGGAGGTAGCAGGATCCACTCAAACACTACAGTGGAAGTGTGTTGAATCAAGAGTAGATAGTAAGCGTCTTTATTATGGTCGTTTCATTTTGTCCCCGCTTAGAAAAGGTCAAGCGGATACCGTCGGTATTGCCTTGCGAAGAGCTTTACTTGGAGAAATAGAAGGAACATGTATCACACGTGCAAAATTTGGGAGCGTGCCACACGAATATTCTACAATAGCAGGTATTGAAGAATCCGTACAAGAAATTTTACTAAATTTGAAAGAAATTGTATTGAGAAGTAATCTCTATGGAGTTAGAGACGCATCAATTTGTGTCAAAGGTCCTAGATACATAACTGCTCAAGATATCATCTTACCCCCTTCCGTAGAGATCGTTGATATGGCACAACCTATAGCTAACTTGACAGAGCCCATTGATTTCTGTATTGAGTTACAGATCAAGAGAGATCGCGGATATCACACGGAACTCAGAAAGAACTCTCAAGATGGAAGTTATCCCATAGATGCTGTATCCATGCCTGTTCGAAATGTGAATTATAGTATTTTTTATTGTGGGAATGGAAATGAAAAACACGAGATACTTTTTCTAGAAATATGGACGAATGGAAGTTTAACCCCTAAGGAAGCGCTTTATGAGGCTTCTCGTAATTTGATTGATTTATTTCTTCCTTTTCTACACGCGGAGGAAGAGGGCACTAGTTTCGAAGAAAATAAAAACAGGTTTACTCCACCCCTTTTAACCTTTCAAAAAAAATTAACTAATCTAAAGAAAAACAAAAAAGGAATTCCATTGAATTGTATTTTTATTGATCAATTAGAATTGCCTTCTAGAACGTATAATTGTCTCAAAGGAGCCAATATACATACACTATTGGACCTTTTGAATAAGACTGAAGAAGATCTTATGAGAATTGACAGTTTTCGTATGGAAGATGGAAAACAGATATGGGACACTCTAGAGAAGCATCTCCCAATTGATTTACCTAAAAATAAGTTATCGTTTTAAATCCATTGCAATTTTTTCCTCTTCTTCCTTTTGGATTTAGAATAAAAAAAAAAGAAAACAATTTTGCATCTTTGGCACAATCTATATTTTCGCGAAATGGATCATAATAAAATGGATTTTAGGTATCTAGGGAAGATTCACTTGGAAGTAACTATTTCCTAGATACCTATGCACGGTACTTCATGGTTGAATGAATCAACCTGAAAAATCCCTAAAAAAGACCTAAAGTTAAGGATTTTTCAATGGGTAATGTTGCTCCAATACCTAACCAAAGAGCTACCGCAGTACCGATTAAAAAAACTGTCGTAGCTACTGGGCGACGAAATGGATTTTGGAATTTATTGACATTCTCTAGAAAGGGTACTGTCAATAAGCCCGTTGGCACAGAAACCATTAAGAGAACGCCCAATAACTTATTGGGTACTGTACGGAGTATTTGAAACACGGGAAAGAAGTACCACTCGGGTAATATTTCAAGAGGAGTTGCAAACGGATCCGCCGGTTCACCAATCATTGACGGCTCAAGAACCGCTAAACCTACATTACATGCAATAGTACCTAGAATTACTACTGGAAAAATATATAAAAGATCGTTGGGCCACGCGGGTTCCCCGTAATAATTATGTCCCATCCCTTTAGCTAATTTTGCTCTTAATACAGGATCATTTAAGTCAGGTTTCTTTGTTATTGGGATAGGTGAATTCTTTAGGATCCATCCCCCAAAGGAACCGGACATGAGAATTTTTCATCATCCGGCTCGAGCAAGAATGAAAGAAAAAAGACCGTGGAAGATCCATAATAGAATAAGGTATATAATGACTCAATGACTCTAGGTATGAAAAGCTTTATCAGATTCTCTTTTCCGAAGTTGCACCTACAACTACTCATTGAAAAGAATCCGATTCTTATGGGTAAATGCTCAATATCCAAGTGGGCTTGCAAATTTGATCATGATCAATTGCTTTGTGGATTGTCTCATGTCTCTTGATTAGTTGGTGTTTATCCCCTCAATATCGCAAATTTCTTACGTCCAAACAAAGTATTTACTTGTTACTAATAAAAAATCCAAAAGTCTAGCCTACGTTCTTCCTTAGATACCTTCTTTTACTCCGATAGTATTGCGGATCGCAATCGATGCAAAGAAAATGAATGCATTTCCATACTATAATAAAAAAGTAAGTGTAATAAATAGAGAATTAGATCATGTGATATGACTTATTCCATTTCTACTCTATGGGATCTTACGGAGCCTGTTCATGGATGACATGGTCGGGGTATGATCATAGAAAATATTCTCCTCAAGTGAACCAGCCTATCCTTCCTAGATAGGGGACTTACGTGTTGATTGGATGCGGAGACACCTTTGGTTGTGAATTCTAATGTGGCAGATCCAATTCTTTATCTGCATGGCCAAATCAATAATTCAAGTCACACACTCCCATAATCCGCCTTATTTTCTTTCGTAAAATTAACTTCAACTATTTGTATCAAAATACTTCGGAGTTGAAGAAAAGTATCCAAATGACATGTCTTATTTTACAATAACCCATGTTTGTAGCAATGAAATACCACAACCTACCCGATATGATATATGAGAATTCGAATTATCTTTCTCTATGATATGCCTTCCCTATAAAGGACCCGAAATACCTTGCTTACGTATCATTGGAAAGTGCATTAACATAAATACGGCAGTAAGCAGAGGCAGTACAAAAGTATGTAAACTATAAAAACGAGTCAAAGTGGATTGGCCCACACTAGCACTTCCACGCAATAACTCCACTAAAGGCGATCCTATTACCGGAATCGCTTCAGGTACACCTGTAACAATTTTGACTGCCCAATAACCAATTTGATCCCAAGGCAAAGAATAACCAGTTACACCAAACGATGCAGTCAATACAGCCAAAACCACACCTGTGACCCAAGTTAATTCGCGGGGTTTTTTAAATCCACCTGTGAGATACACACGAAATACGTGCAGGATCATCATTAGAACCATCATACTTGCTGACCATCGATGAACTGATCGGATTAACCAACCAAAGTTGGCCTCGGTCATTATGTATTGAACCGAGGAAAAAGCCTCTGTAACGGTTGGGCGGTAGTAAAAAGTCATAGCAAAACCTGTAGCGACTTGTACTATAAAACAAGTAAGTGTAATTCCCCCTAAACAATAAAATATGTTGACATGAGGAGGAACATATTTACTAGTTATATCATCCGCAATTGCCTGAATCTCAAGACGTTCCTCAAACCAATCATATACTTTATTGAGATAGGTAACTAACCCGAGTCCCCCTCCGAGAACCGTATATGAAAATTTCATCTCGTACGGCTCAAGCAGAAACACACAAATTTTCAACGGATATTAGAAAAAAAAGGGTTCAAAACTTCATCAGCCACTGGATTGGGTCGATTTGCCTTGAAGATATGAAATAAGAAAAATCCAGAATTTATTCTTTGTGATGATAATGCCAAAAAATCTCAAGTTGGCTCATCTGTCTTCCTTTCTTTGCCTTATGTTGGTCATTAGAGGCCTCTTGACTTTTCTCTTCCCTATTTTGGATTTCTTTTTTTTTTGCGTAATGCGGATTTACTCTTGTTTTGTTTTACTAGTAAATAAATAAAGCAAAAATTCTAGTAGTTTTCTGATAGAAATTATCTTGTTGCGATCCTATGAATCAGTTCAATTAAAACCTTAGATTCATACTAGAGCCACGATGATTGAGTCTCAAGCTAAACAAAAGGCAAGGGTTCTTCGAATAAGAACCGCTTGATGATCATTTATTGAATCAGTGTAATAACTCGACAAAATCAAGAGAAAAAAAAAGTTGTCTTTTGGGCAAACAAATTTGGAAGGAAGAAATTTTCTTTTTTTATTAAAAACTACTTGAATTTTTTTTTGCATTTTTTTTCAGTCTGGTTGCGAGGTCTGAATAGTGAGTATGAATCATAGTTCCATTTTTTTTTTTCTTGATCCACTCTATCTATATTCGTGTTCCAGATACTAGAATAAATAATAAATATCCGACGAATTAGAATCATCTTGATAGAGATAACAGGCTCTTTCTATGTATTATCAATAGGATCAATTCTAACAAGTCACACACTCATATTCCAGAGATACCGAAACAAAAAAATTCCACGGTCGAACTACCAGAATGTCTAGAAATGTAGAGCTTAAAGTAGAAAGGCTTTTTTGGATGGAAAAACTATGACTTCGTAGTTTTAGTTAGTAGAAACCTAATTCATTAAAATTCCGTCCAGTAAAACAGAAGAATTATAAATTTCTAAAATGATAGATAGGAATATCGCGAATAAAGCCATTGCGACCCCCATAAAAGGAGTAGTCCCCCAACCCGGAGCTACTTTCCCATATTCCGAATTCAAGGGTTTCAATAAACTACCTGCGCGAGTTCGTCTTGGCCCAGGTCTAGAACTATCTTCAACGGTTTGTGTAGCCATAAATTCTATTTAATCATTGGTGTTGACTTTGTATACTATTCCGTTGTAGTTGTAAATACACGATCTTTTCGTAGATCCATTGTAATCTTGAAATTCTATAAAAATGGAAACAGCAACTTTAGTCGCCATCTCCATATCTGGTTTACTTGTAAGCTTTACTGGGTATGCCTTATATACCGCGTTTGGGCAACCCTCTCAACAATTAAGAGATCCATTCGAAGAACACGGGGACTAATTGAAGTAAGAAGTCTCCCAGATGGGGAGACTTCTTACTTCAATGAAATTATTTCATTTTTTTAGTCGGAACCTTAGGTGGTTCTCGGAAGAAGATAGCGAAAAAAATTATCCCTAAAGTCGAAACTAAAAGGAACGTATAAACCAATGCTTCCATAGATTCGATCGTGGTTTATTTACAATTATAACTTCCACACCTATTCATTTGTCATTTGGGATCATTTCCCATATAAAGAAAGAAAAAGAGTCAAAGAAAGGATGGGAGATGTTTCCCATGTCAAATCAAAAAAGAGAGATGAAAGATACCATAGCAATGTGGTATCAGACTGCCTGTCTCCTTGTAGTTGGATCTCCAACTTTTTGGAATGTTCCAAATTCCACTTGAGCATCCAAGTCTGGATCAATACCAGCAAAAACATCTCGGAACAAGGTTCTAGCGCCATGCCAAATGTGTCCGAAAAAGAAGAGCAAAGCAAAGGTAGCATGACCAAAAGTGAACCAACCCCTTGGACTGCTGCGAAAAACACCATCCGATTTCAAAGTAGCCCGATCTAATTCAAAAATTTCCCCTAATTGGGAACGCCTCGCATATTTTTTTACAGTAGCAGGATCAGAATAACTTACTCCATTAAGTTCGCCACCATAGAACTCCACCGTTACGCCTACTTGTTCAACACTATATTTGGATTCTGCTCTTCTAAAAGGAACGTCCGCTCTCACAATTCCCTCTTCATCTACCAAAACAACCGGAAATGTTTCAAAAAAAGTAGGCATACGGCGTACAAAAAGCTCGCGCCCTTCTTTATCTCTAAAGACGGGATGTCCTAACCATCCAACAGCTATTCCATCCCCATTGTCCATTGAGCCTGCTCTGAATAATCCCCCCTTTGCCGGATTATTACCAATATAATCATAAAAGGCTAATTTTTCGGGAATTTTCGACCAAGCTTCTGATAAACTAAGATTTTCGGCTAACCCATCGCTAACTCTTCGATATATTTCTTGCTGAAAGTATCCCTGATCCCACTCATAACGAGTAGGCCCAAATAATTCGATTGGGGTAGTTGCTGACCCATACCACATAGTTCCGGCAACTACGAAAGCTGCAAAAAAAACAGCAGCGATACTACTGGAAAGTACAGTTTCAATATTGCCCATACGTAATCCTTTGTATAGACGTTGAGGCGGACGGACACTAAGATGGAATAGGCCCGCTAATATGCCCAATGTACCCGCAGCAATATGATGAGAAGCTATTCCCCCCGGAACAAAAGGATCAAAACCTTCTACACCCCACGCTGGATTTACAGCTTGTACTTTTCCAGTTAGTCCATAAGGATCGGACACCCATATCCCAGGACCATACAAACCCGTTACATGAAATGCGCCAAAGCCAAAGCAAGCCACCCCTGCAAGAAATAAATGAATTCCAAAGATCTTGGGCAAATCCAAAGAGGGTTTTCCCGTCCGCTCATCACAGAATATTTCTAGGTCCCAATATACCCAATGCCAGATAGCTGCCAAGAAACACAAGCCAGAAAACACAATATGCGCACCTGCCACACCTTCATAACTCCAAATACCCGGATTCGTTACAGTTCCTCCTGAAATACTCCAACCACCCCACGAATTGGTTATTCCTAAACGAGTCATGAAGGGAATGACGAACATACCTTGTCTCCACATTGGATCCAGAACAGGATCAGAGGGATCAAAAACCGCTAATTCGTATAAAGCCATCGAGCCGGCCCAACCAGAAACTAGAGCTGTGTGCATTATATGCACCGAAAGCAATCGACCCGGATCATTCAATACAACAGTATGAACACGATACCAAGGCAAACCCATGGAAATACCCCTTTAGCAAAGAAAAATAGACACGATGTCGCTTTATTTTATCGCATTGGAAAAGACTATCCATATCCTATGTACCTAACCCCTCTAGGGGATTCTGTGTCAGAAAGCGTGAATATTTATTTCATTCCATTAAAAATAAGAAGCCAATTCTGTTCGTAAGAAGAAAGAGAAGCAGATCTATTCTATACTCGATAAGTGCCAATATGCAATGGGTAGTTTGGCCTATTTGGAAAAAAAAAAACGAAGAATAGATCCCTATCCCTCTTTGTTTATCATTGCAATCACCGATTCTTTTTTCTTTATTCAATCTGTCTTACCTTCCTTATAGATATAACCTTTCAATCTATGTATTATTTCAATCTACGTATTAATAGAATCTATAGTATTCATATAGAATAAGAAAAAAAAAAAGACAATAAACTGCGGATTCTTTCTTTCTCTTCCATTCTTACGTTTCCATATTAAAGTATAGTTTTCTTACTTAAATTTAATAATATTAATCTAATATGCCCATTGGTGTTCCAAAAGTACCTTACCGGATTCCCGGAGATGAAGAAGCGACTTGGGTTGACTTATACAATGTTATGTATCGAGAAAGGACACTTTTTTTAGGTCAAGAGATTCGTTGCGAGATCACGAATCATATTACAGGTCTCATGGTATATCTCAGTATAGAAGATGGAATTAGCGATATTTTTTTGTTTATAAACTCCCCAGGCGGGTGGCTAATCTCAGGAATGGCAATTTTTGATACGATGCAAACGGTGACACCAGATATATATACAATATGCCTCGGAATAGCTGCGTCCATGGCATCCTTCATTCTGCTTGGAGGAGAACCCACCAAGCGTATAGCATTCCCTCACGCGAGGATTATGCTTCACCAACCTGCTAGTGCTTATTATCGGGCAAGGACACCAGAATTTTTACTAGAAGTGGAAGAGTTACACAAAGTTCGCGAAATGATCACAAGGGTTTATGCACTAAGAACAGGCAAGCCTTTTTGGGTTGTATCCGAAGACATGGAAAGGGATGTTTTTATGTCAGCAGACGAAGCCAAAGCTTATGGACTTGTCGATATTGTAGGGGATGAAATGATTGACGAGCACTGCGATACTGATCCAGTGTGGTTTCCAGAAATGTTTAAGGATTGGTAGTGGTCGCATTTCTTGTAAATTTATTTCAAACCTAAATTCAGGTTTTCTGCGATTTAATAGAAAATAGAAATACTTCATGATGATCAATCATCAGGTTAAGATCGATCTAAACCAATCCTTTTTTTTCTATATACATACGACATGCCAACGGTTAAACAACTTATTAGAAACGCAAGACAGCCAATACGAAATGCTAGAAAATCGGCCGCGCTTAAGGGATGTCCTCAGCGTCGAGGAACATGTGCTAGGGTGTATGTGTGACTCGTTCAGATCATGAGTTCAAACAAATAAGACAATTTTTGAAGTATCCATGATCGGTACCAATGAATAGGATAGAGAAGCTCTATCCTAGATTTCTATGGTAATATGGAATTTATGGTTTCCTTTGGTGCAAATCCAATCATCTAAATTGGAAATAAGAAGCAATTCCCCCATTGGTAGAAAATGGTTATCCATTAAGCGGAGGAAATAGTAATAAAAAGAAAAAGGCTTATGCTCCTTTATCTTAAAAGAACGGACTAACAGGGTCAGCTACTTAGCCAACTTTCATAATTAAATGCCGTCACTGTATGGATAACTCTTATTGTGAAAAGAGCTATTTACTCTATAATGGATAGGTAGAGCCAAAGAATGTGAACTATACAAGTTCACAATACCTTTTGATGAAATGAAAGAAAGGGCTCCGGTGTATAGAGAGGGCCTCACCGTTTAAAAGGGAACCATAGAAACGATGGAACCCACTATTTTTTTGAGTATCGTTAGAATTTGTTATTTCTATGCAAAATAACTGAAGGGAATAGAATAAAAAATCGTGGTTGGGAAGGTTACAGTAGCAAAAGCCATTGGAATTAATATTTTATATATCGGAATAATTCGTTTTGTTATTAATGGGAAAAAGGATGGCTAAAAGAAGAGAAATCATTAGTTATTCATTAAGGTTAATTTGATTCAATGACCAGAGTTCCGCGAGGATATATAGCTCGGAGACGACGAACAAAAATGCGTTCATTTGCCTCAAACTTTAGAGGGGCTCATTTAAGACTTAATCGAATGATTACTCAACAAGTAAGAAGAGCTTTTGCTTCCTCTCATCGAGATAGAGGCAGGCAAAAGAGGGATTTTCGTCGTTTGTGGATCACTCGGATAAACGCAGCAACGCGGATATATAAAGTATTCAATAGTTATAGTAAATTAATACACAATCTGTACAAGAAGGAATTGATTCTTAATCGTAAAATGCTTGCACAAGTAGCTGTATCAAATCCAAATAATCTTTACACGATTTCCAATAAAATAAAGATCATCAATTAAATGGATAAAAAAGTAATATACAGGAATAATTAAAATTAAAACCGAATTCCCGGAGAGGGAACTCCGGGAAGATACAATAAATTAAGATTAAGTGGTAAGAATCAACGAGCATGTTGCAATAAATAAAAAAACTATTTCTTCTTCCCCATTTTTCTTTCTTATAACAAACACAAGAATCAAAACTGGATTACTTTCCTTATATATAGGTCTGGCCCTTTCGAATAAAACATCAACAATCGGAACTTAAGTTCCGATTGTTGTTTCTTAAATTCTGGTTGGAGTTTCTTAAGTTTCGATTGGAATTGAACTTTTGCGTTAATTGAGGAATATGTCTATTTTTTCTGGGTCTAGGACCAGTAATTATTGAAATTGACTGGGCTTGAAATTGCTTCTCATTCTCATAGTTACGAAATGGTAAGAAAGATAAAATACGAGCCTGTTTTATAGCAAGAGTAATTAATCGTTGTTGTTTCAAGGTTAATCTATTTATTCGTCTCGATAATATTTTTCCTTGTTCACTAATAAATCGATTAATTAAACTCATGTTTCTATAATCAATTGGATCCCCCGGGCCAATCCGAGGACGCCTACGAAAAGGTTGTTTGGATTTACGAAAAGGTTGTTTGGATTTACGAAAAGGTTGTTTGGATTTACGAAAAGTTTGCTTGGACTTACGAAAAGTTTGCTTGGATTTTTGAAAAGTTTGCTTGGATTTACGAAAGGGTTGCTTAGATTTATGAAAAGGTTGTTTAGATGTATACATGATTTATTCTTTATTAAAAAATTGGAAAATAAAAAAATGGATTTCTTTATTTTATTAATTTTGGATCCAGAAGAAGTAGTCTTTCTTTGGTCCATATATTATTTGATTCATATATAGTATATGAATACCCTCTATACATATGAAATAATATCTACCTGAAATCAAATGAGTTGATTTGTATTCTGTCTATGTTCTATATATTAAATCTGTTCTTTGGAAAGATCGAACACACGATGCTCCTATTTTTTTATTTCGCCATGAGTCGTATGCTTGCGACAATAACGACAAAATTTTTTGAATTCTAATTGTCCAGGTGTATTGTGGCGATTCTTTTGAGTACTATATCTAGAAATCCCCGTCGATTCCTTATTGGCACCTTTTCGAACACAACTGATACATTCCAAAATAAGTCTGATTCTAACATCTTTCCCCTTGGCCATGAACCTCCTTTCTTTTTTGGATTGACTTAACTTAATTCTTCTACTTATTCTTTTATTCTTCTATTTTGAATCCGAAGAAGAAGAATAAAATCCATTAGAATAAAAAATTTTGGAAATTCTTAAATTAAGTAATAAAAAATGGAGAAATAATTAAAGAATACAATCCTTGTCGAATTAGCAAGGATTTTGCTTCGAAATCCTTTCATTTAAGTAGCCAGCCCAGCCTCTTTCTATGCTCTGATTTCTGAGGCCTGACTTAGCTTGGATACCGCTTTTAATTGAATTTCTGTTTTCCAAAATGGGATTTACCGAATTTTTCATGACTCTGAGGTTCAACCCAATCCATCTTTTCTTTCTTTTTCCTTCCTATACTAAAAAAAAAAGGATTGAAAAAGGGAAAATTTTCGTCATGTCACGAAGAATTCCTCGCATAGCAATAACTAGAATGAAAAAAAAGGGAATGACAAAGCATCTGGGAATAAACGATTAATTTCTATCAATAAACCTGCTAAAGCCCCAAACCATAGAGTACTTAGCACGGGTGCTACAGAGAGATATGTTTTTATATCCCGCATTGAAAATCCTCCTTACTTATTGGAATACATATATGATCAGATAATCTTGCCCAAGATCTTTTGTATTTCTTTTGTTTAGGCGAAATTCCTAACTAAAAAAAGAAAATCAATATTCTATATAGAATGAACCGTATAGACGAGATTTTCCTATCCCTAAAAAAGAAAAAGATGACCTCTTCTTCCTATACATTACCAAGGAATAGTAATCTTTCTTTTATAGGTGAAATTAGATTCGATTTTAAATGTATACCATTCCTTGACTTGATTATATGAGACCAAAAAGAAGAAATGACAAGAAGGTTCTATATAGATAGAGAAAGAGAAGAAAATTACGATGTGGAAAACAAGACAGGAATTGTGTACAATGCCATTGTACAACAATTTGGAAAAGGGATGTAGCGCAGCTTGGTAGCGCGTTTGTTTTGGGTACAAAATGTCACAGGTTCAAATCCTGTCATCCCTACCTATTACTTCTTTCTTCTTTATGGGCAGTAGCGAGGAGATCAATTAAAGTGGGTATAACTTGAATTTGTGGATACTATACGTACGTGAGACACGTTAGGAGTAGAAAAGGGTTTTCTTTTTGAATGAAAGCGCTCTTAGTTCAGTTCGGTAGAACGCGGGTCTCCAAAACCCGATGTCGTAGGTTCAAATCCTACAGAGCGTGATTCCATCTATCTTATGTCGAAGCAGAGTAAAATAACTTAACAAAACAAAGTTGAATTGCAACTCCAATTTGACCTCCTCTCTGGTCTGGAGGAGGTCAATCAAAAAAGAAATATTACTCAATCAAAGATCCAACTGATCCCCACGCCTGTATTGCAAATACGCAGTCACGAATAATCCCGCTAAAGTAATAGGAATTAGGCCTAAGACGATTCCAAATAGAAAAACTTCAATCATTTCGATTTGTTCGAGGGGATAAAAAAAAAGAGGTACGATCTATCCCTAAATAGTAGTCTAAATTATCCACGAATCTCAATGACCAAGAAAAGAATTGGTAATTAGTGTGGAAAAGAGTCGTAGAATACCAGGAATCCAAAAGAAAGATTTTTCTTTTCTGACTTATTCATTCAATTCATTTCAAATAAGACGTATCTTGTTCAAACCAATAAATATAGCTGGGGTTATAGTTAAAGCAGCCAGTAGAAAACCGAAATAACTAGTTATAGTAAGCATGAAAGGGTTAAATTCCATTTATTTTTTTACTACACTACATATGTTGGTAAAGCACTTACCTAAGTTATGGAAAATTCAGAATTCATCGGTTATTTTAGATAATACTAAAAAACAAGATCGAGTGAGATACAGAAGTGTAAAAGAGAATCGATTCATCAGATGCGACATGAGTCCCTAATTCCGAATCAAGAGATTTGTTGTGGAATCTGTCAGTTGAGTAAAGTAATAATATTAAGAACTAGATCATCTAACCCCATTGAAAAATGAAATTGGATTTTCGGGAGAATTTTGGAATAAAAGATAAATAAAGAATTGAAACGGTCGAATATTCCCCTATTCCTTCTTATTTTAACTGATTGTATTCCATATGGAATAAGAGGAGAAGAAAAGCATTCCACGACCCCCCGAGGGGCCCCTTAAAAAAAGGAAAGCTCCTCCTTGAATTTACTTTATTTTTATTCCTTTTTCGAACCCCCAACCAAAGTTGATTCGAAGACGAGTCACTTCAATTATCCTTTTAAGTTTTATCTTCTGTCTTTCCCTATTTCATCTCGTAAAGTTCCACTCTTGCAGTTTAGTCAAGAAAGTTAGACCTAATCCAACAAATAAGGCAAGGATTGGTTACGAATCTTGATTCTT